TTCGTGGGCGATTTGGATTACTATTTAGAGATAAATATTACCCCCCTTTTTTTTTACCTACCTTTAAAAATTTAAAAATGATTGAAGTTTTACTATTTGGAATCGTGTTAGGCCTAATTCCTATTACTTTGGCTGGATTATTCGTAACTGCGTATTTGCAATACAGACGCGGCGATCAGTTGGACCTTTGATTAAGTAAGAGCTCATCTCTTTTTAAATAACATCTCTTTTTTTTTATTGACCTCCTGCGGATTAAAGAAAGGAGGAGGTCAAATTCGGGTTGCTGCTCTAGTTAGTAAAGTTATTTACTTGTAATTCGACCCAAGAAGAACAGAAGCACGCTCTGTAGGATTTGAACCTACGACATCGGGTTTTGGAGACCCGCGTTCTACCGAACTGAACTAAGAGCGCTTTCCTTCTTATCCCAATATATATAAAGGGCTGTATGTAAATAAAATAAAAGAATTTGATTTGTAACCCCCACTTTGGATACATATAGTATCATAAAGCATTATGTATGTCTCATTTTTATTGATCTCAATGGATCTTTCATTACTGCACATGGGAGAAGTAATAGATAGGGATGACAGGATTTGAACCCGTGACATTTTGTACCCAAAACAAACGCGCTACCAAGCTGCGCTACATCCCTTTCAATTGGCCTATAGTGTCATTGTAGAGAATCCCCATCTTGTTTTCCACATCGTGATTTCCCCCATTGATATACAATTTCTCTTGTCATTTCTTTTTCGTCTCATATAACAATAACAATATAACATATAATAAAAGAAAAAGAATCAAATACAAATATGAAATATTTCATATAAAATTGGTAATGTTCAGAAAAGAAAGTAAAATATCATCAACCAGGGGGTTGTTTGTTATATTATATATATTCATTTGAGTTAGGGATTCCGCGTACAAATACAAGTAATCCTTAACGACATATGTATCTGATCATATATGTATTACAATAAAAAAGGAGGATTTTCAATGCGAGATATAAAAACATATCTCTCCGTGGCACCTGTGTTAAGCACTCTATGGTTCGGGTCTTTAGCAGGCCTATTAATAGAGATTAATCGTTTATTCCCAGATGCGTTAACATTCCCCTTTTTTTCATTCTAGTTGGGGATGAAGAAGATTATAGATAGAATAAATTATCTGTGACTAACCCTTTCAGTTTTTTAGGATAAAAAAGAAGGAAAGAGAAAGAATCAAAGAAGATTCATCCGCAACGAAACTCGGGTTCACGCTGAATTAATAGAGGGAGAACAGAAATGTAAAGTAAATAATAAAGGTCGCGGACAACAAACGCATACAAGATACTTAAATAAAATACTATAACTAATTGATAGTTAGAAATCATCGTATTACTTATATTCTCTATTGATTTGATTGCAATGAAATATTTAAGAATTTGGTTTCGAGACAGCAACTTCTTTTTTTCTTCTTCGTTTCGAAAATAGAAGAGTTGAGTGAATAAAAAAAAATAAAGGGGGGGTTTATGGCCAAGGGTAAAAATGTCAGAGTAAAAGTTATTTTGGAATGTAACAATTGTATCCGAAACGATATTAATAAGGAATCGCGGGGCATTTCCAGATATATTACTCAAAAGAATCGACACAATACGCCTAGTCGATTGGAATTGAGAAAATTTTGTCCCTATTGTTACAAGCATACGATTCATGGGGAGATAAAGAAATAGAGAAAATGTAACGCGTTTGTAACCCCTCCAAGGAACAGCAATAAATTACATAACATAATAATATATATATATATATAAATATAATAAGAAATTATAAAAATAAAACAACCCAATCCTATTTCATCCTATTTCGGTAGGATCGCAAATGAAATTCGAATTAAGAAATAAGATTTAAAAGATAAGGAATAAACCATGGATAAATCCAAGCGACTTTTTCTTAAATCCAAGCGATCTTTTCGTAGGCGTTTGCCCCCAATTGGATCGGGGGATCGAATTGATTATAGAAACATGAGTTTAATTAGTCGATTTATTAGTGAACAAGGAAAAATATTATCTAGACGAGTGAATAGATTGACTTTGAAACAACAACGATTAATTACTATTGCTATAAAGCAAGCTCGTATTTTATCTTTGTTACCCTTTCTTAATAACGAGAAACAATTTGAGAGAACTGAATCGACTCCTAGAACCACGGGTCCTCGAATTAGAAATAAATAGATAGGCTATTCCTCAATTGCAATTGAATCAAAATTTCAATATGAACCCCAACTCAGATTTATATTTTGTTCGAAAAATTGGAGAATCCCGATTGGATTGTCACATCATAAGCAAAAATTGCTTCTTTTTTTAATGTGTTGATTTTATTTTATTCATTTTTACTATATTTTAATTTTTAGTATATTTATATTTTCTATTTCATTTTATTTATCTTATTTATATTAATTTCTACTCTACCTTCCCGGAGCTCATTCTCCGGGGCCCCGTTTAAATCATTACGGTGGATTCCTTCTAACCTTCGATCTGATTGGAAATCATGTAAAGACAATTTGTATTTGATATGGCTATTTGTGCAAGTATTTTACGATTAAGAAGCAACTGCCTCTTATACAGATCATGTATGGATTTGCTATAACTATAGGATACCCCAATCTCACGAATTGCTGCATTTATCCGAGTAATCCACAAACGACGAAAATCTCTCTTTTGCCTGCCCCTATCCCGATGAGCAGAACTCAAGGCTCTCATTTTCTGTTGAATAGTATTTCGAGTAAGTCTTGAATGAGTCCCTCGAAAGGTTGATGCAAATAAACGAATTTTTATTCTACGTCTCCGAGCTATATACCCTCGTCTAATTCTGGTCATTGAATCAAATTAAACTTTGATGAATAACTAATTGATTTATTTTCTTTCAGTTATTCTTTTTCCCTTTCCTGGTCTATTAATAACAAAACGGATTCTTCCAATGTATAAAAAAAATTCCAATGGCTTTTGCTACTATGACCTTCCCAACCACCATTTTTCCAGGCATTTAACCTCGAAATAAGAAATTGTATTGATACTAGGTATCAACAAAAAAAATATTCAATTGCAACTAAAGTTGAGTATAGTATAAAGTATCAATAAATAGTAAAGGTAAATGGATAAATAGTGGGTTCCATCGTTTCTATGGCTACTTCTTAAACGGTGAGGTCCTCTCTATACACCGGAGCCCCTTCCACCATTAATCAATGTTATTAGTAACTTGTACAGTTCACATTCTTTGACTCTACCCATGAATTGTACAGTAATAAGTCTTTTCACAATGAGATCTACCCATACAGTAACGGTATTTAATTACAAAGGTTGGCTAGGTAGCTGACCCTGTATAGTCCGTTCTTGCAAGAGTAGGAGCATAATTCTTTTGCTTCTTAAATATGATTTACCCCGCTTAATGGATAACCATTTGCTACCACTGGGGAATTGCTTTTCATCTCCAATTGAGGTGATTGGATTTGCACCAATAGAAACCATAAATTTGATACGCAATGGAGGTTTTTTATATATTGATTGGAATTCTTCCACCCTATCCTATTCATTGGTACTGTTCATTGATACTGGAAAAATTTGTACTTTATTTTGTTCCGGCTCATGATCTGAACGGGTCGCACATACACCCGAGTACATGTTCCTCGACGCTGAGGACATCCCCGAAGAGCAGGGGATTTTGTTACATTTTTTATTGGCTGTCTTGTGTTTCTAATAAGTTGTTTAATAGTTGGCATACTCTATCGTATAGAAAATGGGCTGGTTTAGATCAATCCTAACCAGATGATTATGAATTCTTTCTATTTTCTTTTTTTTTTTTTACTTTACCTTAAGCGGATAAAATATTGAATTTAGATTCATCCAAATTATGGTTCGAAATGGAATCGTAGATTTACGTGAAATCCCCGGCATTTTCGATCGCTACCAGATCAACAATTCCATGAGCTTGGGCTTCTGTTGCTGACATAAAAACGTCCCTTTCCATGTCTTCGGATACAACCCATAAGGGGTTACCCGTTCTTTGTACATAAACCCTTGTGAGGGTTTCGCGTAGTTTCAGAAGTTCTTCCGCTTCTAGGACAAATTCTCCTGTTTGTGCCGCATAAAAAGAACTCGCAGGTTGATGGATCATTACCCTGATGATATAACATAATGAATGTTTCCGCGATCTCGTACGATTGATTGGACTAGGGAAAAAGATAAAGAATAACAAGAAATAAGTATATATATATAATTGAACAACCGTACAGGCATTTTTTGTGCATTGCATACGGCTCCACAATGGACTTTTTCCGTTCATTGAGCAAAAAACGAAATAGGATCCATCAGACCCAAATCGTTAAGTGATCCATTTACCACCCTTCTTTTCGGGGGAGTTCAAAAATACTATGATGGTTCCGTTGCTTTCTATATTTATGATATATCTCATATGTGATTCAGCAATCCCAAAGTTTCTTTTTGATCCGATCAAATAAAATAAATAAGTAAAAAAATGATCTTGTTTTTTTTTATTTGAGTATTCTTTCATATTTCATAACATAAATATTGGAAAGAGGCCTATGGCGTGAAAAATCAAAGTTTGTGACGCTGAAATGAAGCCCGGATAGATAAGATCAAAGCCTTTGTCTCATATTACTCGCCCGATACATAATCCCATGTTATGAAAAAACAATAATGGTTTGTTCATATCGAACTCGAAGTGCCATGCTATTTTTACTTAAATATTATCTTACAAATTCTTATTTATTTATATTAATATTAAATAAGGCGAAGGCATAGTCTTCTTTTTTCTTTCAAATAAAAAACTCATTGGCGCCAAGCGTGAGGGAATGCTATACGTTTCGTAATTTCTCCTCCGACCAGGATGAAAGATCCCATTGAAGCGGCTAATCCCATGCATATTGTATGCACATCTGGTGGCACAAATTGCATAGTATCATAAATTGCAACTCCGGGTATTACCCACCCGCCGGGGGAGTTTATAAACAAATAAAGATCTCTGGTCTCATCCTCTATACTGAGATATACCATCAGACCAATAAGTTGGTTTGAGATCTCGCTATCAATTTCTTGACCTAAAAACAGTAATCTTTCTCGATGAAGTCGGTTGATTAGGACAAAATTTTATCCCTTAGGAACCGTACACGCGCCTTTGGATGCATACGGTTCAAAAAAAAAATGATAAAAAAAATCAATGTGTTGATTCTACCCCGCTTTCCTTTTTTTTTTAGCAGGACTTTTCTATTTCCTAATGAAGGGGTTTTTTCTTCGATTTTTTTTTGCTCGAATCTCTGTAAAAAATAAAAGAATCCACTAAACTTAACTTATCGAATTAACCTCTCATTGATGTATTGTTTCATCGAAATCGAATCCAAATTACGATGTAATTTTCTTGTTCCTGAATGGGCCTCCTCAATTATTTTAGGTTTATGTTCTACTCCGGGTAAAGATCTGCCCGATTTCAATTTGCACATATAGGACAAATGCTCCCAATACCACTTTTACTTTTTTCAATTCATTTCGTGCCTTTCTTACAACAAATACGCGATGTAGTCATAATATTATTTCATTGATTGGCAGTTTGAGATCGCCCATATGCTATCAAGTAATCATACATATATTACCAATTGGGTATTTTCTGAACGGAGCCTGGATACTTCATTTTATTGGATTGGTCCAACCAAGCCAACCATAAATTTTGATAATTTATAATATTAATATTGATTTCGACTCCCTCAAAAATGGATCTAATTGCATTTCACGCTCCAAATTATTGATGGTTCAAACAATCTTTTTTGGGCGAAACAGAGGGTATCTCGATCGGGGGAGAGAACGGGGAAATCCCATATGACCCAATATGTCTGACAAGTCGCACTATACGTCAACCCAAATTGCATCTTCCTCTCCAGGACTCCGAAAAGGTACTTTTGGAACACCAATAGGCATCAACTGAAAGAAAGGGGGGTTAAGTACTATATTTTACTTTGATGTGGAAACGTAATGTTTTTATCCTTAGATATTACGAAATAGTAATACGAAATAAAAAATAAATAAGGGAAATTTATTACAAATGGGTCGGGCTCTTCGAATGATGAACAAGTCTATACGCATTCGCTCATAGAAAATGGGACCAATCCCCCATTGCGTATTGGGACTTATCGGGTATAGAATAGATCTGCTTATCTTTGTTCCGATGAACAGAATTGTTCCATTATTCCCAACGAAATGGAATTCATATCCCCCATTGCGTATTGGGCCTTATCGGGTATAGAATAGATCTGATTATCTTTGTTCCGATGAACAGAATTGTTCCATTATTCCCAACGAAATGGAATTCAATAAATATGAAAATATGAACCCTTGCTCCGAAATAATCCACTGAAAGGGGGAGGTCCATAGCATAGTCTTTTCCAATGCGATAAAGTTACATAGTGTCTATTTTTCTTTGATAAAGGGGTATTTCCATGGGTTTGCCTTGGTATCGTGTTCATACCGTCGTATTGAATGATCCCGGTCGGTTGATTTCTGTACATATAATGCATACAGCTCTCGTTGCTGGTTGGGCCGGTTCAATGGCTCTATACGAATTAGCCGTTTTTGATCCCTCTGACCCCGTTCTTGATCCAATGTGGAGACAGGGTATGTTCGTTATACCCTTTATGACTCGTTTAGGAATAACCAATTCGTGGGGCGGCTGGAGTATCACAGGAGGGACTATAACGAATCCGGGTATTTGGAGTTACGAGGGTGTGGCCGGGGCACATATTGTGTTTTCTGGTTTGTGCTTCTTGGCGGCTATCTGGCATTGGGTATATTGGGATCTAGAAATATTCTCTGATGAACGTACAGGAAAACCTTCTTTGGATTTGCCCAAGATCTTTGGAATTCATTTATTTCTTTCAGGATTAGCTTGCTTTGGGTTTGGTGCATTTCATGTAACAGGTTTGTATGGTCCTGGAATATGGGTGTCTGATCCTTATGGACTAACCGGAAAAGTCCAATCTGTAAATCCTGCGTGGGGGGTAGAAGGTTTTGATCCTTTTGTTCCGGGAGGAATAGCCTCTCATCATATTGCAGCAGGTACATTGGGCATATTAGCGGGCCTATTCCATCTTAGTGTCCGCCCCCCCCAACGCCTATACAAAGGATTACGTATGGGTAATATTGAAACTGTCCTTTCCAGTAGTATCGCTGCTGTCTTTTTTGCAGCTTTTGTTGTTGCTGGAACGATGTGGTATGGCTCCGCAACTACCCCAATCGAATTATTTGGTCCCACTCGTTATCAATGGGATCAAGGATACTTCCAGCAAGAAATATATCGAAGGGTTAGTGCCGGACTAGACGAAAATCAGAGTTTATCAGAAGCTTGGTCTAAAATTCCCGAAAAATTAGCTTTTTATGATTACATTGGCAATAATCCAGCAAAGGGGGGTTTATTTAGAGCGGGCTCGATGGACAATGGGGATGGAATAGCTGTTGGATGGTTAGGACATCCCATCTTTAGAGATAAAGAAGGGCGTGAGCTTTTTGTACGCCGTATGCCTACTTTTTTTGAAACATTTCCAGTAGTTTTGGTAGACGGAGACGGAATTGTAAGAGCCGATGTTCCCTTTAGAAGGGCGGAATCTAAGTATAGTGTCGAACAAGTAGGAGTAACTGTTGAGTTCTATGGCGGCGAACTCGATGGAGTTAGTTATAGTGATCCTGCTACTGTGAAAAAATATGCTAGACGTGCTCAATTGGGTGAAATTTTTGAATTAGATCGTGCTACTTTGAAATCAGATGGTGTTTTTCGTAGCAGCCCAAGGGGTTGGTTCACTTTTGGACATGCTTCGTTTGCTTTGCTCTTCTTTTTCGGACACATTTGGCATGGTGCTAGAACCTTGTTCAGAGATGTTTTTGCTGGTATTGACCCAGATTTGGATGCTCAAGTGGAATTTGGAGCATTCCAAAAACTTGGAGATCCAACTACAAGGAGACAAGTCGTCTGATACAACACTGCTCTTGTATCTTTTGCCTCTAGTGTATTTTTATTATTTAGACTATAGAGTACCAGATAAATGTTGATTTGAATCACCGCCCTTTCTTTTACTTTTGACTCTTGTCTTCTCTTAATCTGGGAGATGATCCCAAATGAACAGGTGTGGAAGCTATAATTGTAAACCACGATCGAATTTATGGAAGCATTGGTTTATACATTCCTCTTAGTCTCGACTCTAGGAATCATTTTTTTCGCTATATTTTTTCGAGAGCCGCCTAAGGTTCCGACTAAAAAGTCAAAATGATTTTTCATTATCTTACATTATCTTTATCTAAATGGAAGTAAAGTAATGAGCCTCCCAATATTGGGAGGCTCATTACTTTACTTCCACTAGTCCCCGTGTTCCTCGAATGGATCTCTTAGTTGTTGAGAGGGTTGCCCAAAAGCGGTATATAAGGCGTACCCGGTAAAACTTACAAGTAAACCAGATATAAAGATGGCAACTAAGGTTGCTGTTTCCATTATTATCAAATTTCAAAACCATAATGGATCTATGATAAGATCCTTTATTTACAACGGAATAGTATACAAAGTCAACCGATCTCAACCAATGCAATAGGATTTATGGCTACACAAACCGTTGAGGATAGTTCTAGATCTGGTCCAAGACGAACTAATGCAGGGAGTTTATTGAAACCATTGAATTCAGAATACGGGAAAGTAGCTCCCGGGTGGGGAACTACCCCTTTGATGGGGGTCGCAATGGCTCTATTTGCGGTATTCCTATCTATTATTTTGGAAATTTATAATTCTTCCGTTTTACTAGATGGAATTTCAATGAATTAGGTCCATAAAAATAAGGAAGTCCGGGCTTTTCAATCCAAAATGAATTGCTTAGGACTCTGATTTCTAGTCCATTCTGGCAGTTCGACCGTGAAATTCCTTTGTTTCTGTATTTCCGGAATATGAGTGTGTGACTTGTTATAATTGATCCTATTGATAGTACAGAGAATGGGTCTGTCATCTTGAAAGAGATGAGTTCTGCTTCGTCGGATATTCATTTTTTTATCTGGAGCACGGAATATATGGAATAGATCGAGAAATATTTGAACTATGATTCATACCTACTATTTATACCTCGCGACTGGATTCAAAAAATTTTAAAGATTGATTTTATCATTATAAATCGAAAGGGTTTTCTTCCTTAAAAATTGGGTTTCTGTTTATTTTGATCAATGGACAAAAAAAATTCTGAATTTTTAGTCATTTAGATTTAATCTATTAATTATTGAATAAGTGGTGATGATCAAACGGTTCTTACTCAGAGAACCTTTTGACTTCGCTTGGGGGCTTTATTCAACATCGTGGTTCTAGTATGAATCTGAGGTTTCAATTGATTCATAGGGTCTCAACAAGAGAATTCCTATCAAAAAAAAAAAGAAATTTTCATAATTCGATACAAAATAAAAACAATAAAATATATAAAATAGGGACAAAGAAGATTCAAGAAGCCTATCTATCAACATAAAGACGAATGAGCTGGCTTGATATTTTGGCATTATCATCACAAAGAAAAGCTTGAGGATTTTTTCCTTCGTATCTTCAGAGAAGATTTAATCCAAAATAAAATAAAAAAGAATAAATTTATATTACATATTCGTTACAACCAGTATTGGGGTGTTTCTGCTTGAGCTGTACGAGATGAAATTCTCATATACAGTTCTCCGAGGGGGAGTTCTCTTGGTTTACCTATCTCAATAAAGTATATGATTGGTTCGAAGAGCGTCTAGAGATTCAGGCGATTGCAGATGATATAACTAGTAAATATGTTCCTCCTCATGTCAACATATTTTATTGTCTAGGGGGGATTACACTTACTTGTTTTTTAGTACAAGTAGCCACGGGGTTTGCCATGACTTTTTACTATCGTCCGACCGTTACCGAGGCCTTTGCCTCTGTTCAATACATAATGACCGAAGCCAATTTTGGTTGGTTAATTCGATCAG